ATAGTAACCTATATGGTTTAGTACATAATATGCATTATATTACATAATGCATTAGTACATATATATGTATTATCACCATTCATTTATTTTAACCACAAAGCAAGTACTAACGTTCAAGACGTACATAAACCAAAATATTAAAACTCACAAATAATTTATTTTAACCCGGGAAATAGATTACTCCCCTATAATTGGTTCTCAAATTTTTCCTTGAAATAATCAACTAAGATTTAATTATAATATATTAATGTAGTAAGAGACCACCAACTGGTTTATATTAAGGTATATCATGCATGATAGGTCAGGGACAAAAATTGTAGGGGTGGTATATAGTGAATTATTACTTGCATCTGGCTTCTATCTCAGGGACATGGCTGTAAAAATTCCACCCTCGGATAATTATGTCTGGCATCCGGTTAAATGAAGTGAGTACATACTCCTCATTAACCCCACATGCCGAGCATTCTCTTATATGCATAGGGGTTCTCTTTTTGGTTACCTTTCATCTTGCATCTCAGAGTGCAGGCTCAAATGATAAATCAAGGTAGAACATATTCCTTGCTTAAGTTTAAGTATGTCAATTATTAAAAGACATAACTTAAGAATTACATATTTCTAACTCAAGTGCATAACACATTCATTCCTTCTTCAACTTACCCCTATATATATGCCCCCCCTCTTGGCTTACGCGCGACAAACCCCCCTACCCCCTACGCTCAGCAAATCCTGTTATCCTTGTCAAACCCCAAAACCAAGGAAGGTTCGAGAACGTGCGAGCTAACAAGTTGAAATATGGGTTAGCCATCCGCATTATATATATATATATACATACACATCGCATTAATTCACCGCAAAATTCTCCAAATATTGGCCCAAAAATTTCTATTGAATTTATAAGACATGCCACAATGCTAAAAAATCCAACATTAAAAGACGCTAGCGTAGCTTAATATAAAGCATAACACTGAAGATGTTAAGATGGGTCCTAAGAAACTCCGCATGCATAAAGGCATGGTCCTGACCTTATTATCAGCTCTTACCCAACTTACACATGCAAGTCTCCGCAATCCCGTGAGTATGCCCTTAATCCCCCGCCCGGGGACGAGGAGCGGGCATCAGGCACAATTTTTAGCCCAAGACGCCTGGCCAAGCCACACCCCCAAGGGAATTCAGCAGTGATAGACATTAAGCCATGAGTGAAAACTTGACTCAGTCAGGGTTAAGAGGGCCGGTAAAACTCGTGCCAGCCACCGCGGTTAAACGAGAGGCCCCAGTTGATAACACCACGGCGTAAAGGGTGGTTAAGGAAAGCAATACAACTTTTTAAAGCCAAATGGCCCTTTGGCCGTCATACGCTTCTAGGTGTCCGAAGCCCAATATACGAAAGTAGCTTTAATAAAGCCCACCTGACCCCACGAAAGCTGAGAAACAAACTGGGATTAGATACCCCACTATGCTCAGCCATAAACCTAGACGTCCAACTACAATTAGACGTCCGCCCGGGTACTACGAGCATTAGCTTGAAACCCAAAGGACCTGACGGTGCCTCAGACCCCCCTAGAGGAGCCTGTTCTAGAACCGATAACCCCCGTTAAACCTCACCACTTCTAGCCATCCCAGCCTATATACCGCCGTCGTCAGCTTACCCTGTGAAGGCAATAAAAGTAAGCAAAATGGGCACAACCCAGAACGTCAGGTCGAGGTGTAGCGCACGAAGTGGGAAGAAATGGGCTACATTTTCTATCACAGAACACTACGAACATGCAACATGAAATAGTGCTTGAAGGAGGATTTAGTAGTAAAAAGGAAGCAGAGTGTCCTTTTGACCCGGCTCTGAGGCGCGTACACACCGCCCGTCACTCTCCCCTGTCAAAACGCAACAAAGATACTTAACACTAAAGCACTGACAAGGGGAGGCAAGTCGTAACATGGTAAGTGTACCGGAAGGTGCACTTGGATTAAACCCAGGGCGTGGCTGAGTTAGTCAAGCATCTCACTTACACCGAGAAGACATCCATGCAAGTTGGATCACCCTGAGCCAAACAGCTAGCTTAACCACTTATATAACCCAACAATGTTAATAACAAAACATGACCTAACACTATAAACTAAACCATTTTTTTACCTGAGTATGGGAGACAGAAAAGGTTCAACCAAAGCAATAGAAAAAGTACCGCAAGGGAAAGCTGAAAGAGAAATGAAACAACCCATATAAGCACCAAAAAACAAAGACTAAACCTTGTACCTTTTGCATCATGATTTAGCCAGCACCCTCAAGCAAAGAGACCTTTAGTTTGAAACCCCGAAACCAGGTGAGCTACCCCGAGACAGCCTATTTAAATTAGGGCTAACCCGTCTCTGTGGCAAAAGAGTGGGAAGAGCTCCGGGTAGAAGTGACAGACCTACCGAACCTGGTGATAGCTGGTTGCCTGAGAAATGGATAAAAGTTCAGCCTCGTACACCCCAAATCAAAAAATATAACATTAAGACAATTAAGGGAAACATACGAGAGTTAGTTAAAGGGGGTACAGCCCCTCTAACAAAGGATACAACCTTCACAGGAGGATAAAGATCATAATATATAAAACATACTGTTTTAGTGGGCCTAAAAGCAGCCATCTAAATAGAAAGCGTTAAAGCTCAGACAGAAAGAAGTTTATTATACTGATAAAAAATCTTATTCCCCTAATAATATCAGGCTAACCCATGCCTACATGGAAGAGATTATGCTAAAATGAGTAACAAGAAGACCTGCTCTTCTCCAAGCACAAGTGTAGACCAGATCGGACAAACCACTGGAAATTAACGAACCCAACCCAAGAGAGTAATGTGAACAACAAAAAAACCAAGAAAACCCCACAATTTAACCCAATCGTTAACCCCACACTGGAGTGCTATTTTTAAAGGAAAGACTAAAAGAAAGGGAAGGAACTCGGCAAACACAAGCCTCGCCTGTTTACCAAAAACATCGCCTCCTGCAACTAAATTGAGTATAGGAGGTCCAGCCTGCCCAGTGACTACGGGTTCAACGGCCGCGGTATTTTGACCGTGCAAAGGTAGCGCAATCACTTGTCTTTTAAATAGAGACCTGTATGAATGGCTAAACGAGGGCTTAACTGTCTCCCCCTTCAAGTCAGTGAAATTGATCTATCCGTGCAGAAGCGGGTATAACCATACAAGACGAGAAGACCCTTTGGAGCTTAAGGTACAAAATTCAACCACGTTAAGCAACTCAATAAAAAGTAAAAACTTAGTGGAAGATGAAGTTTTACCTTCGGTTGGGGCGACCGCGGAGGAAAAACAAGCCTCCGAGTGGAATGGGCCAAACCCCCTAAAACCAAGAGAAACATCTCTAAGCCACAGAACATCTGACCAAAAATGATCCGGCTAATAAAGCCGATCAACGGACCAAGTTACCCTAGGGATAACAGCGCAATCCTCTCCCAGAGTCCATATCGACGAGGGGGTTTACGACCTCGATGTTGGATCAGGACATCCTAATGGTGCAGCCGCTATTAAGGGTTCGTTTGTTCAACGATTAAAGTCCTACGTGATCTGAGTTCAGACCGGAGCAATCCAGGTCAGTTTCTATCTGTAACGCTACTTTTCCTAGTACGAAAGGATCGGAAAAGAGGGGCCTATACTTAAAGCACGCCCCACCCCTAATTAATGAAAACAAATAAATTAAATAAAGGGAGGGCCAAAACCCAACCACCCGAAATAAGGGCATACTGGGGTGGCAGAGCATGGTAAATTGCGAAAGGCCTAAGCCCTTTAAACCAGAGGTTCAAATCCTCTTCCCAGTTTATGCTAAACACTCTAATAAATCACCTAATTAACCCCCTAGCCTATATTGTACCCGTCCTATTAGCAGTAGCCTTCCTGACTCTAGTTGAACGTAAAGTATTGGGATACATGCAACTACGAAAGGGGCCAAATGTAGTAGGACCATACGGACTTCTACAGCCCATCGCCGACGGAGTGAAACTCTTCATTAAAGAGCCCGTCCGCCCCTCTACATCCTCTCCATTTCTATTCTTAGCCGCCCCTATTCTTGCACTAACCCTGGCCATGACGCTATGGGCACCCATACCCATACCTTACCCAGTAGTTGACCTCAATCTAGGGGTCCTATTTATCCTAGCCTTATCAAGCCTTGCAGTATATTCCATTCTAGGATCAGGATGAGCATCAAATTCAAAATACGCGCTAATTGGGGCCCTACGAGCAGTAGCCCAGACAATTTCCTATGAAGTAAGCCTCGGACTAATTCTTCTATCTGTAATTATCTTCTCAGGGGGATATACCCTACAAACATTCAACACAGCCCAAGAAAGTATCTGACTATTAGCCCCCGCTTGACCATTAGCCGCAATATGATATATCTCAACCCTAGCAGAAACAAACCGAGCACCATTTGACTTGACAGAAGGAGAGTCAGAACTAGTCTCTGGCTTCAACGTAGAGTATGCAGGAGGCCCCTTCGCCCTGTTCTTCTTAGCCGAATACGCGAACATTTTATTAATAAATACTCTATCGGCCGTACTATTCCTAGGAACATCACATATTCACCACATCCCCGAACTAACAACAATCAGCCTCATGACCAAAGCCGCACTACTATCTATTGTGTTCTTATGAGTACGAGCCTCATACCCACGATTCCGGTATGACCAGCTCATACATCTCGTGTGAAAAAACTTCCTTCCCCTAACACTAGCCCTAGTACTATGACATACTGCCCTACCAATCGCACTAGCAGGCCTTCCCCCACAACTATAGTTCAGGAACTGTGCCCGAATGCCTAGGGACCACTTTGATAGAGTGGCCTATAGGGGCTAAAATCCCCTCAGTTCTTAGAAAGAAGGGGGTCGAACCCATGCCCAAGAGATCAAAACTCTTAGTGCTTCCTCTACACCACTTTCTAAGATGGGGTCAGCTAATTAAGCTTTCGGGCCCATACCCCGAACATGACGGTTAAAGTCCCTCCTCCATCAATGAACCCCTACGTACTCGCAATCCTACTATCCAGCCTAGGATTAGGAACCACCTTAACCTTTGCTAGCTCCCACTGACTACTGGCCTGAATAGGACTAGAAATTAATACCCTGGCAATTATTCCTTTAATAGCGCAACACCACCACCCCCGTGCAGTAGAAGCTACCACAAAATACTTCTTAACCCAGGCCACTGCAGCAGCAATAATCATATTTGCAAGCACAACAAACGCCTGAATCACAGGAGAATGAGACATAAATAATATATCAAACTCTCTTGCCAGCACAATAATTATTATTGCCCTAGCACTTAAAATTGGACTAGCCCCAATACATTTCTGAATACCAGAAGTTCTACAAGGACTAGACCTTCTAACAGGACTAATCCTGTCAACATGACAAAAACTCGCCCCATTCGCCCTAATTATTCAAATAGCCCAGGCCGTAGATCCAATGCTATTAACCGCCCTAGGAATCATATCCACTTTGGTCGGAGGATGAGGAGGATTAAATCAAACCCAGCTACGAAAAATCCTAGCTTACTCCTCAATCGCTCACATGGGCTGAATAATTATTATTCTCCAATACGCCCCACAACTAACCCTTCTCGCCTTAGGAACATATATCTTCATGACATCTGCAGCATTCCTCACCCTAAAAACATCATCCGCCACAAAAATTAATACCCTCGCAATAGTCTGATCAAAAAGCCCAATCCTAACAACGACCACCGCTCTAGTATTATTATCATTAGGAGGTTTACCACCCCTAACAGGATTTATACCAAAATGATTAATTTTACAAGAACTAGCAAAACAAAACCTCCCCATCACTGCCACAATTATGGCCTTGGCTGCCCTGCTAAGCCTTTACTTCTACCTACGCCTCTGTTACGCAATAACACTAACAATTTCCCCCAACATAACCAACTCAACCACCCCCTGACGGACCCAGACAACTCAATCCTCCCTCCCACTCACCTTATCTACTACAGTTGCCCTAGGACTCCTGCCAATAACCCCAGCCATCTTAATACTAGCCACCTAGGGACTAAGGGACTTAGGATAGCATCAGACCAAGAGCCTTCAAAGCTCTAAGCAGAAGTGAAAATCTTCTAGTCCCTGATAAGACCTACAAGAGTCTATCTTGCATTTTCTAATTGCAAATCAAATGTTTTTATTAAACTAAGGCCTTTCTAGATGGGAAGGCCTCGATCCTACAAACTCTTAGTTAACAGCTAAACGCTCAAGCCAGCGAGCATCCATCTACTTTTCCCGCCTATAGCCTAGAAAGGCGGGAAAAGCCCCGGCAGACTACTAATCTACGTCTCTGGATTTGCAATCCAACATGTTTCTTCACCACGGGGCTGGTGATAGGGAGAGGACTTAAACCTCTGTCTTCGGGGCTACAACCCACCGCCTAAACACTCGGCTACCCTACCTGTGGCAATTACGCGCTGATTCTTTTCTACAAACCACAAAGACATTGGTACCCTTTATCTTGTATTTGGTGCCTGAGCCGGAATAGTGGGAACCGCTCTAAGCCTTCTCATTCGAGCCGAACTAAGTCAACCCGGATCACTTCTGGGCGATGACCAAATTTATAATGTTATTGTTACTGCCCATGCCTTCGTAATAATTTTCTTTATAGTAATACCAATTCTTATTGGAGGGTTTGGAAACTGACTCGTTCCGCTAATAATTGGAGCGCCTGATATGGCATTCCCACGAATAAATAACATAAGCTTCTGACTTCTACCTCCTTCTTTCCTCCTGCTATTAGCCTCTTCCGGAGTCGAGGCCGGAGCTGGGACAGGATGAACAGTTTACCCGCCACTCGCAGGCAATCTTGCCCATGCTGGGGCATCCGTAGACCTAACAATTTTCTCACTTCACCTAGCAGGTGTATCATCAATTCTAGGGGCAATTAACTTCATCACTACAACTATTAACATGAAACCACCAGCCATTTCCCAATACCAAACACCCCTGTTCGTCTGAGCTGTACTTGTAACAGCCGTACTTCTTCTCCTATCACTACCAGTCCTGGCTGCCGGAATTACAATGCTCCTTACAGACCGAAATCTTAACACCACATTCTTCGACCCAGCAGGAGGAGGAGACCCAATTCTATACCAACACTTATTCTGATTCTTCGGTCACCCAGAAGTTTACATTCTTATCTTGCCCGGATTTGGTATCATCTCACACGTCGTAGCCTACTATGCAGGCAAAAAAGAACCATTCGGCTACATAGGAATAGTTTGAGCTATGATGGCTATTGGTCTCCTAGGATTTATTGTATGAGCCCACCACATGTTTACTGTCGGAATAGACGTAGACACTCGTGCATATTTTACATCCGCAACAATAATTATCGCCATCCCAACAGGTGTAAAAGTATTTAGCTGATTAGCCACACTCCACGGAGGGTCTATTAAATGAGAAACACCTATGCTATGAGCCCTTGGGTTCATTTTCCTTTTCACAGTAGGTGGATTAACAGGAATTGTCCTAGCCAACTCATCACTCGACATTGTCCTTCACGACACATATTATGTAGTTGCGCACTTCCACTATGTACTATCAATAGGTGCCGTATTTGCCATCATGGCAGCTTTCGTCCACTGATTCCCCCTATTTACAGGATATACCTTAAACGACACCTGAACAAAAATCCACTTCGGAGTAATATTCATTGGTGTAAACCTTACTTTCTTCCCACAACACTTCCTAGGTCTGGCAGGAATGCCACGACGATACTCTGACTACCCAGACGCCTACGCCCTGTGAAATACAGTATCATCCATCGGATCACTTATTTCTCTAGTAGCAGTAATTATATTCCTATTTATCCTATGAGAAGCCTTCGCCGCTAAACGAGAAGTATCCTCAGTAGAATTAACTATAACAAACGTAGAATGACTTCACGGCTGCCCTCCACCATATCACACATTTGAGGAACCAGCATTCGTCCAAGTTCAATCAAACTAACGAGAAAGGAAGGAATTGAACCCCCGTATACTGGTTTCAAGCCAGTCACATGACCACTCTGTCACTTTCTTCTAAAGACATTAGTAAAACACGAAAATTACATCACCTTGTCGAGGTGAAATTGCAGGTTAAATCCCTGTATGTCTTAAGCCCCAAAGCTTAATGGCACATCCCACACAACTAGGATTCCAAGACGCGGCATCACCCGTTATAGAAGAACTTCTTCACTTCCATGACCACGCCCTAATAATTGTATTCTTAATTAGCACTTTGGTACTTTATATTATTATTGCAATGGTTTCAACCAAACTTACCAACAAATATATCTTAGACTCCCAAGAAATCGAAATCGTATGAACTATTTTACCAGCTGTCATTCTAGTTTTGATCGCTCTACCATCCCTTCGAATTCTATACCTTATAGACGAAATCAACGACCCCCACCTAACAATTAAAGCCATGGGGCATCAATGATACTGAAGCTATGAGTATACAGACTATGAAGATCTGGGCTTCGACTCCTACATAATTCCAACCCAAGACCTTACACCAGGCCAATTCCGGCTCCTAGAAACAGACCACCGAATAGTCGTTCCTATAGAATCGCCAGTTCGTGTCCTAGTATCCGCCGAAGACGTACTGCACTCTTGAGCTGTTCCATCTCTAGGTGTAAAAATAGACGCAGTGCCAGGCCGACTAAACCAAACTGCCTTCATTGCCTCACGCCCAGGTGTATTTTATGGACAGTGCTCTGAAATCTGCGGGGCAAACCACAGCTTTATGCCCATTGTAGTTGAAGCAGTTCCACTGGAGCACTTCGAAAGCTGATCCTCACTAATACTAGAAGACGCCTCACTAGAAAGCTAATTATCGGACAAAGCGTTGGCCTTTTAAGCCAAAGTTTGGTGCCTACCGACCACCTCTAGTGAAATGCCCCAGCTGAACCCCAACCCCTGATTTGCAATTCTAGTATTCTCATGAATCGTTTTCCTCACCATCATCCCAACTAAAATCTTAAATCACACTACACCAAATGAACCAACCCCAATAAGTGAAGAAAAACACAAAACAGAACCCTGAGACTGACCATGATAGTAAGCTTTTTCGACCAATTCGCAAGCCCGTCCTTCCTAGGAATTCCCCTTATTGCCGTTGCAATCGCACTACCATGACTTCTATTCCCCACCCCACCATCCCGATGAATTAATAATCGATTAATTACTATCCAAACATGATTCATTAACCGATTTACTAATCAATTAATGATACCCCTAAGTGTGGGAGGACACAAATGAGCACTTCTATTCGCCTCATTAATAGTATTCCTTATTACCATCAACATGCTAGGCCTTCTTCCATATACTTTCACACCCACAACACAATTATCATTAAACATAGGATTTGCCGTACCTCTATGACTCGCCACCGTAATTATTGGAATGCGAAACCAGCCAACAGTTGCCCTCGGACATCTTCTGCCAGAAGGAACACCCATTCCCCTAATCCCCGTACTAATTATCATCGAAACAATTAGCCTATTCATCCGACCATTAGCCCTGGGCGTTCGACTTACAGCCAACTTAACTGCAGGCCACCTATTAATTCAACTCATCGCCACAGCTGTATTTGTTCTACTACCAATAATGCCAACGGTTGCGATCTTAACCGCCACCGTTCTCTTCCTCCTAACTCTCCTAGAAGTCGCAGTAGCAATAATTCAAGCTTACGTATTTGTATTACTCCTAAGCCTCTACCTGCAAGAAAACGTTTAATGGCCCACCAAGCACATGCATATCATATGGTTGATCCAAGCCCATGACCACTAACCGGAGCCGTCGGTGCTCTATTAATAACATCCGGCCTAGCAATCTGGTTCCACTTCCACTCAACAACACTAATAACCCTTGGAATAATTCTCCTACTCCTTACAATATTCCAATGATGACGTGATATCATCCGAGAAGGAACATTCCAAGGCCACCACACACCCCCTGTACAAAAAGGCCTACGTTACGGAATAATCCTGTTTATTACCTCAGAAGTATTCTTTTTCCTAGGATTCTTCTGAGCCTTCTACCACTCAAGTCTAGCACCAACACCAGAACTTGGAGGATGCTGACCCCCAACAGGAATCATTACACTAGACCCCTTTGAAGTCCCTCTCCTTAACACAGCTGTACTATTAGCATCCGGGGTAACAGTTACATGAGCCCACCACAGCATCATAGAAGGTGAACGAAAACAAGCCATCCAATCCCTAGCACTTACTATTTTACTAGGACTTTACTTCACTGCACTCCAGGCCATGGAATATTATGAGGCACCTTTCACAATCGCAGACGGGGTTTACGGCTCTACATTCTTCGTAGCCACAGGATTCCACGGACTACATGTCATTATTGGATCATCATTCCTAGCTGTCTGCCTCCTGCGCCAAATCCAATACCATTTTACATCCGAACACCATTTCGGCTTTGAAGCCGCTGCTTGATATTGACACTTTGTCGACGTAGTATGACTATTCCTCTACGTATCCATCTATTGATGAGGCTCATAATCTTTCTAGTATTAAAGTTAGTACAAGTGACTTCCAATCATTTAGTCTTGGTTAAACCCCAGGGAAAGATAATGAATTTAATCATGACCATCCTCACCATTACAGTAGCCCTATCTTCAATCCTGGCAATCGTATCTTTCTGACTACCACAAATAAACCCAGACGCAGAAAAATTATCCCCCTACGAATGTGGATTTGATCCACTAGGGTCTGCTCGACTGCCCTTCTCATTACGGTTCTTCCTAGTAGCAATCCTATTCCTCCTATTTGATCTAGAAATCGCCCTCCTCCTTCCCCTGCCCTGAGGAGATCAACTCCACAACCCCACTGGGACATTCTTTTGAGCCACTATAGTTCTAATTTTATTAACCCTAGGACTAATCTACGAATGAACCCAAGGCGGCCTAGAATGAGCAGAATAGGGAGTTAGTCCAAAACAAGACCTCTGATTTCGGCTCAGAAAATTATGGTTTAAGTCCATAACCCCCTTATGACACCAGTACATTTTAGCTTTAGCTCAGCATTCATTTTAGGATTAATAGGACTAGCATTCCACCGCACCCACCTACTCTCCGCACTCCTATGCTTAGAGGGAATAATATTATCTCTATTCATTGCACTAGCCCTATGGGCCTTACAATTTGAATCAACAAGCTTCTCCGCAGCCCCAATACTGCTACTAGCCTTCTCCGCCTGCGAAGCAAGCACGGGCCTCGCACTTTTAGTAGCTACAGCCCGAACTCACGGAACCGACCGCCTACAAAACCTTAATCTACTACAATGCTAAAAGTACTAATCCCTACCATTATATTATTCCCAACAATTTGATTAACCTCCCCTAAATGGCTATGAACAACTACAACTGCACATAGCCTCCTAATTGCCCTTATTAGCCTCACATGACTAAAATGAACATCAGAAACCGGATGAGCTATATCCAATTCATATTTAGCAACAGACCCACTCTCAACCCCCCTCCTAGTACTAACATGCTGACTTCTACCACTAATAATTCTAGCGAGCCAAAACCATGTCAATCCTGAGCCTATTAGCCGACAACGCTTATATATTACCCTCCTCACCTCACTACAAACCTTCCTTATTATAGCGTTTGGTGCTACCGAAATCATCATATTTTACATCATGTTTGAAGCCACACTCATCCCAACCCTTATTATTATTACTCGATGGGGTAATCAAACTGAGCGCCTCAACGCGGGAACCTACTTCCTATTCTACACCTTAGCAGGATCCCTACCACTATTAGTTGCCCTACTTCTACTCCAACAATCCACCGGAACCCTCTCTATATTAGTAATCCAATACTCGCAACCGCTACTCTTAAACTCCTGAGGCCACAAAATCTGGTGAGCCGGTTGCTTAATCGCATTTTTAGTAAAAATACCACTATACGGAGTTCACTTATGACTACCAAAAGCACATGTTGAAGCCCCTGTTGCAGGATCTATAGTACTAGCAGCAGTACTGCTAAAACTAGGTGGCTACGGAATAATACGAATAATAATTATGCTAGACCCACTATCCAAAGAACTAGTATACCCATTTATTATTCTTGCACTATGAGGCATTATCATAACAGGGTCAATTTGCCTTCGACAAACAGACCTTAAATCCCTAATTGCCTACTCATCTGTAAGTCATATAGGGCTTGTAGCAGGCGGAATCTTAATCCAAACCCCATGAGGCTTCTCAGGAGCCATTATCCTAATAATTGCCCACGGATTAGTATCTTCTATACTATTCTGCTTAGCCAATACAGCCTATGAACGAACCCACAGCCGGACCATAATTCTTGCCCGAGGCTTACAGATAATCTTTCCACTAACAGCAGTCTGATGGTTCATCGCCAATCTGGCCAATCTAGCACTACCCCCACTACCAAACCTAATGGGAGAGCTAATAATTATTACTACACTATTCAACTGATCACCGTGAACCATCGCACTTACAGGGGCAGGGACATTGATTACAGCAGGCTACTCACTATACATGTTCCTAATATCTCAACGAGGCCCAACACCAAACCACATCACCAAACTCCCACCATTCCACACCCGAGAACATTTATTAATAGCCCTTCACCTAATCCCAGTAATTCTCCTTGTGGCAAAGCCAGAACTCATGTGAGGCTGATGTTACTAGTAAGTATAGTTTAACCAAAATATTAGATTGTGATTCTAAAGACAGGAGTTAAAATCCCCTTACTCACCAAGGAAGGACAGAAATCAATAAGTACTGCTAATCCTTATGCACCGCGGTTAAAATCCGCGGCTTCCTCACGCTTCTGAAGGATAACAGTTCATCCATTGGTCTTAGGAACCAAAAACTCTTGGTGCAAATCCAAGTGGAAGCTATGAATTCAACAACCTTAATTATATCATCCTCACTCATCCTAGTTATTACAATCCTTATACTACCCCTATTAACAACACTGAGCCCAAAACCGCGAGACCCCGAATGAGCAAGTACACATGTTAAAACCGCCGTCAGTACCTCATTCTTCATTAGCCTCCTCCCACTTATAATCTTTTTGGACCAGGGAATAGAAAGTATTACCACAAACTGACAATGAATAAACACACATATATTTGATACAAACATCAGCTTTAAATTCGATCACTATTCCCTCATTTTCACCCCAATTGCCCTCTATGTCACCTGATCTATCCTAGAATTTGCACTATGATATATACACTCTGACCCTAACATAAACCGATTTTTCAAGTACCTACTTTTATTCTTAGTAGCCATAATTACTCTGGTCACAGCCAATAACATATTCCAACTATTCATTGGCTGAGAAGGGGTTGGAATCATGTCATTCCTGCTAATCGGATGATGATACGGACGAGCAGATGCTAACACAGCAGCTCTTCAAGCCGTCATCTACAACCGAGTGGGAGACATCGGACTAATCTTAAGCATAGCATGATTCGCAATGAACCTTAACTCCTGAGAAATTCAACAGATCTTCTTCCTATCAAAAAACTTTGACATAACAATTCCCCTAATCGGACTAATCCTTGCAGCAACAGGAAAATCGGCCCAATTCGGCCTACATCCTTGACTCCCTTCTGCCATGGAGGGCCCTACGCCAGTATCCGCCCTACTCCACTCCAGCACCATGGTCGTTGCAGGAATCTTCCTACTAATTCGTCTTCACCCCTTAATAGAAAACAATAACCTAGCACTAACAATTTGCCTCTGCTTAGGGGCACTCACCACACTATTTACAGCTACTTGTGCCTTAACCCAAAATGATATCAAAAAAATCGTAGCTTTCTCAACATCCAGCCAACTAGGCCTAATAATAGTCACAATTGGGCTAAACCAACCACAACTAGCATTTCTCCACATTTGTACACACGCATTCTTTAAAGCCATACTATTCTTATGCTCCGGATCAATTATCCACAGCCTAAATGATGAACAAGACATCCGAAAAATAGGGGGCCTCCACAACTTAATACCTGCCACTTCAACCTACCTTACAATTGGCAGCCTAGCACTAACAGGAACCCCATTCCTAGCCGGATTCTTCTCAAAAGATGCTATTATTGAAGCCCTAAACACCTCTTACCTTAACGCCTGAGCCCTAACCCTTACACTAATTGCCACATCATTTACCGCAGTCTACAGTTTCCGAGTAGTATTCTTCGTAACTATGGGATCTCCCCGATTCCTACCACTATCCCCCATCAACGAGAATAATCCACTAGTAATCAACCCAATCAAACGGCTTGCCTGAGGAAGCATTATTGCAGGACTTATCATCACATCTAACTTCCTGCCCTCAAAAACACCTATTATAACAATACCAACCACCCTAAAGCTAGCAGCCCTCATAGTGACCATCACTGGACTCTTAGTAGCCATAGAACTCACAGCCATAACCAACAAACAAGTTAAAATTACCCCTACAATTCCCCTACACCACTTCTCAAACATATTAGGATACTTCCCTGCAATAATCCACCGACTCCCCCCTAAACTCAACCTAACGCTAGGACAATCTGTCGCCACCAAACTTGACCAAACATGACTTGAGATTACAGGACCAAAAGGACTGGCGCTAACCCAAATAATAATATCAAAAATTACCAGCGACATTCAACGAGGCATAATCAAAACTTACCTAACTATTTTCCTCTTAACTCTGACTCTGGCTATTCTCCTAACCCTTATTTAGACAGCACGAAGAGTACCACGACTTAAGCCCCGAGTAAGCTCCAACACCACAAGTAGGGTTAAAAGCAACACTCACGCACAAATAACTAACATTGCCCCGCCAAAAGAGTATATAACAGCCACACCACTAACATCGCCACGCAACATAGAAAACTCCTTTAATCCATCAACGACCACCCAAGAACCTTCATATCACCCCCCTCAAAACAACCCAGCTGCCAACACAACACCCAATAAGTATACTAATACATATCCCGCTACGGAACGACTTCCCCAAGCTTCTGGAAAAGGCTCAGCAGCTAAAGCCGCTGAATAAGCAAACACCACGAGCATCCCCCCTAAATAAATTAAAAAAAGAACCAAGGATAAGAAAGAGCCCCCATAACCAACTAAAATTCCACACCCAACCCCCGCTGCTACTACCAAACCTAAAGCAGCAAAATAAGGCGTAGGATTAGAAGCAACAGCAATTAAACCCACAACTAGAGCTACCAATAATAAAAACATAAAATAAGTCATAATTCTTGCTCGGACTTTAACCGAGACCAGTGACTTGAAGAACCACCGTTGTAGTTCAACTACAAGAACAATAATGGCAAGCCTACGAAAAACCCATCCGCTAATAAAAATCGCCAATGACGCCCTAGTCGATCTCCCAACACCATCTAACATTTCTGTATGATGAAATTTCGGGTCTCTCCTAGGATTATGCTTAATTACCCAAATCCTAACCGGCTTATTCCTAGCCATACACTATACCTCCGACATCTCAACCGCATTTTCATCAGTAGTTCACATCTGCCGAGACGTAAACTACGGCTGACTCATCCGTAATATTCACGCCAACGGAGCATCATTCTTTTTCATCTGCATTTATATACACATTGCCCGTGGACTATACTACGGGTCCTACCTATACAAAGAAACCTGAAACATTGGAGTAGTCCTACTTCTGCTAGTTATAATAACAGCCTTCGTTGGTTACGTCCTCCCTTGAGGACAAATATCCTTCTGAGGTGCCACAGTAATTACAAATCTACTATCAGCAGTTCCCTACATAGGAGACATACTTGTTCAGTGAATTTGAGGCGGCTTCTCAGTAGACAATGCAACATTAACACGATTCTTCGCATTCCACTTCCTTCTACCATTTGTCGTCGCCGCCGCAACCCTCCTCCACCTGCTTTTCCTACACGAAACAGGATCAAACAACCCGGCCGGGTTAAACTCCGACGCAGACAAAATTTCCTTCCACCCATACTTTTCATACAAAGATCTCCTAGGCTTTGTAGTGATATTATTAGCCCTCACATCCCTAGCACTATTCTCTCCTAATTTATTAGGAGACCCTGAAAACTTTACCCCGGCAAACCCACTAGTCACTCCCCCACATATTAAGCCTGAATGATACTTCCTATTTGCCTATGCCATCCTACGATCTATCCCAAATAAACTAGGAGGGGTCCTTGCACTATTATTTTCTATCCTAGTACTAATAGTAGTACCAATCTTACACACCTCAAAACAACGAGGACTAACATTCCGCCCAATCACCCAATTCCTATTCTGAACCCTAGTAGCAGATATAATCATTCTTACATGAATTGGAGGCATGCCCGTAGAACACCCATACATCATCATTGGACAAATTGCATCAGTCCTTTACTTTGCACTATTCCTCATCCTTAGTCCCCTAGCAGGATGAGTAGAAAACAAAGCATTAAAATGAGCTTGCCCTAGTAGCTTAGTCTAAAAGCATCGGTCTTGTAATCCGAAGATCGGAGGTTAAATTCCCCCCTAGCGCCCAGAAAAGAGAGATTTTAACTCCCACCCCTGGCTCCCAAAGCCAGAATTCTAAATTAAACTATCTTCTG